ACATAAGCATGAGGCGCTCAATGGACCCTTATAACCTTCTAATATTTTCTAACCTCTTCCCACAAAAATGTTTTTTTGTGCAAGCGTGTATTCATATTTCAATGTATAAGTGCTTAGATGGATCTACCTTATATCTTATCAAAGGATCATTCATTAGTCATTACTAAGACACGTCCCGATATCTATATTTAGTCATTCGAGGTCTCTTTCTTTTAGTAGCTTAGCTTTATTAGCATAGTGGAAGGGAGGATTTTCTATACTGTATCCGTATCGTTTATCCCTATGAAGTACCAGATGAAATAGAACGATTTTTGAAGGGATATAATGAAATTCTTTAATTGGCTCTTCCTAGAAGAACGATCTATTTTATTTGATTGATGGATCCCATATTATAATAGAATGAACGAAAAAAAGAGTGTTTGTTCTTATTCAAACCGCCTTGCTATTTTCAACCAATTATGTGCTTCAATATAATTACCCGGAGTAAGTGCTATAGCTTGTTTCCAATATTCAGCAGCTTGATCGGACCAAGCCTCTGCAATTTCAGAATCTCCTTGTCGAATGGCCTGTTCTCCTCGGTCGGAATAGGCAGCTCCTTCCCTTAGAACCGTACTTGAGAGTTTCCTACCTCATACGGCTCAACATTCTTTTGGTGCCCCATCTGATCTACCATATTTAACTGAATGAGATTTCTCATCCATTTTTCCCATTTTCTCGGGTTAACCAGAAGAGGTTAATTATATGAGTTTCAAACTCTCATTTTGATCAAAATTCTAACGATAGGGGAAAATACCTATGCTGCTTGATTCGGGTGTGGCCGGTTCGGTGTAGCCATCCTCAACGATTTCCCATAACTCCTGCGATCCAAGCAAAACCTTCATATGGATGCTCCAGTTGTCGTAGTTGCTCTTGTTCAATCGCGGAATCTGCGGTTGAATCATGTTCGCCATCTTGGACGGTCGGATCTGATCGATCGAATCGAACCCGCTCTGATACCAGTTTGATGGAGTAAACTTCATGTTTCTCCTGTGATGATGCTGATTGATGTCCTCTCATTGATTCCTCCTAAGGATTTCATTTCAATTGGAATTAAGGCATTCACGATGTACAAGGATCCCCCCGAAGCATCCATGGCTGAATGGTTAAAGCGCCCAACTCATAATTGGCAAATTCGTAGGTTCAATTCCTGCTGGATGCACACCAATGGGAAAATTCCATACACTATACATAAGTAAGTCTATTGGAATTGGCCCTGTATCAATGGGATCTCGTTATCCATACATAACGAATTGGTATGGTATATTAATACCATATTAATACCATATGAAGAGTAAGAACTAGAATTCTTATCGATACTGAGGGAAGAAAATGGATTTATGGATGGAATCAAATATGCAGTCTTTACAGAAAAGAGTATTCGGTTATTGGGGAACAATCAATATACTTCTAATGTCGAATCAGGATCTAATAGGACGGAAATAAAGCATTGGGTCGAACTCTTCTTTGGCGTCCAAGTAATAGCTATAAATAGTCATCGATTCCCGGGAAAGGGTAGAGGGACCTAGTATGGGACATACAATGCATTACAGACGTATGATCATTACGCTTCAACCAGGTTATTCTATTTTACCTCTTATAGAGAAAAGAACTAGAGAAAAGAACTTAACTTAAATAAAAAAAAAAAAAAAAATACTATACTTAATAACACGGCGATACACTTATACAAAACTTCTACCCCGAGCCTACGCAATGGAGCCGTAGACAGTCAAGCGAAATCCAATCCACGAAAGAATTTGATCTATGGACAGCATCGTTGTGGTAAAGGTCGTAATGCCAGAGGAATCATTACCGCAGGGCATAGAGGAGGAGGCCATAAGCGTCTATACCGTAAAATCGATTTCCGACGGAATGAAAAAGACATATCTGGTAGAATCGTAACCATAGAATATGACCCTAATCGAAATGCATACATTTGTCTTATACACTATGGGGATGGCGAGAAAAGATATATTTTACATCCCAGAGGGGCTATAATTGGAGATACCATTGTTTCTGGTACAGAAGTTCCTATATCAATGGGAAATGCCCTACCTTTGAGTGCGGTTTGAACTATTGATTTACGTAATTGGAAGTAACCAATTAGGTTTACGACGAAACCTAGAAATCGATCACTGATCCAATTTGAGTACCTCTACGGGATAGACCTCAACAGAAAACTGAAGAGTAACGGCAGCAAGTGATTGAGTTCAGTAGTTCCTCATATAAAATTATTGACTCTAGAGATATGGTAATATGGAGAAGACAAAATTGTTTGAAGCACGGACAGAACCGGAAGCACCCCCTGTTTCAAAGAGAGGAGGACGGGTTATTCACATTTCATTTGATGGTCAGAGGCGAATTGAAAGCTAAGCAGTGGTAATTCTAAAAATCCCCCGGGGAAAAATAGAGATGTCTCCTACGTTACCCGTAATATGTGGAAGTATCGACGTAATTTCATAGA